AGGTCCAATGTGAACAGGATCGCTTAGCCATGCTTCATAATTGGAAAAACGGGCGCCATGGAAGTACATGCCACTCAGCCAAAGAAAGATAATGGAGAGTTGACCAAAATGAGCACTAAATACTTTTCGGGAGATCTCCTCCAAATCATTGGTATGACTGTCGAAATCGTGAGCATCAGCATGTAGGTTCCAGATCCAAGTGGTAGTATCAGGGCCCTTAGCTATTGTTCTCGAGAAATGGCCTGGTTTGGCCCATTCCTCAAAAGACGTTTTTACGGGATCCCTATCTACAACAATTTTCACTTCTGGTTCCGGCGAACGAATAATCATTAAGTCCTCCTCTTTCCGGACAACACATACAAAGAGACCTGCCAACAGTCAAGTTTTTAGTGAAACCTCTGAAAGATGGATATTTTTTTTTTTATCATCGGTCCCCCATCTCTCATCCATCTATTTTATTTAGTTATTCACTAGAGCAATTATGATATCGAAGTTGATCCGGGGCAAGTGTTCGGATCTATTATGACATAACGATTAGGTGCCCAACGGACCCTTTTTATTATTTACTTTTCCTGGCATGACGAAGAAACTGTTTTTTTTTTTTTTTTTTGCTAGTGTATTTATATCTGAATGTAAAAGTGCCCATATCGATATACTTCTATGAAACATCTTCTTATGCGATATCCATATTTAGTAATTCGGGGGCATACTTTATTTATTTATTAGCTATATCCTATACGATTTGATACTACTGTATCCCTATCATTTATCCTTATGGGATACTATAAAAATAGAATTTTTTAGGAGGAAGAGATATAATGAAATTCTTGATTGGATCTTCTCATAGTAACTATCTATTTTAGTTGATTGATGGATCCAATCACCATTTTAATAAATTAAAAAATTAATAATAATAAAGAGAGTGCTTTTATTCGAATTCGAAACGCCTCGTGATCTTCAACCAATTATGTGCTTCAATATAATTACCTGGAGTAAGCGCTATAGCTTGTTTCCAATACTCAGCAGCTTGATCGAACCAAGCCTCCGCAATTTCAGAATCACCCTGTAGAATGGCCTGTTCTCCCCGGTCGGAATAGGTGGTTAAATTCCTTCCCTTAGAACCGTACTTGAGAGTTTCCTGCCTCATACGGCTCAGCAATCGACTCTTTTTGTGTCCCATCTTTTTAATCTACCCTATGCTAACTGAATTTAGGTTTTTCATAAACCTATCCCAGTTTTCTTGGGTTAACCAGACGAAGTTAAGTTAATTACATAAGTTTCAAACTCTAAATTTTGATCAATAATCAGTTTTATCTTTTCTCCTACCTTCATAAGAATTAACTCCCCCTATATCGTTAGGATTTTCTGAAAGGTAACTATCTCGGTTTCATCTCATATATGAAATTCATATAGAATTTTTGAAAAAGACTTTCCTCCGTAAGAAAAAAGAACTTACTATCTTTGGGATCTGATGCTACACCGCTGCTCAATACCTTAGTAGATCGACTCTATTACATAAGTAGATTCCTAACTTTATATCTCATATTATGACATAAGTAAGCAGTTCTTAACTGTATCGACCTAATAACTTGCTAATTGATCTTTACGGTGCTTTCTCTATCAATTCGATCCTTTATCCATAGAGTATATAGGCGTACTTATTTATTTATATTTGAAGTATTTTTCCTTGCTACAGCTGATAAAAATCGTTGCTTTGGACGATACATATGTAGAAAGCCTATTTTATTCTAGTATTTACTATAGTATTTACTAGCCTTTATCTTTTTTCTATAATGGAGATAGTCGCACGTAATGACAGATCACGGCCATATTATTAAAAGCTTGTGGTAAGAATGGGTTTCGTTCTAGTGCCCGGAAATAATATTCCAAAGCCTTCGTATGCTCTCCGTTGCTTGTGTGTATAAGGCCTATATTATAGAGTATATAACTTCGATCATAGGGATCAATTTCTGGTCGCGTAGCTTCATAATAATTCTGTAAAGCTTCCGCATAATTTCCTTCGGATTGAGCCGACATCCGTTACGGCCGTTCATTCTATTCAAAGAATCTCCGTTCCAGAACCGTACATGAGATTTTTATCTCATACGGCTCCTCCCCTCTGTGCATAGTACTAAGGGACATAATCTCTGGAATCAAGATTTCACTATTCTCATTATGAACTGATGGGGGCTAGTATTTTTACAATAAATTTCTAGCCAGCCTTCCCGAAAGAGGTCTTTTCTTAACACCAATTGTATTAGTGCTAGATGGAAATAGTCACTCCAACAATTTCTTTGTTCACAACGCCTTCTATTTCCAGGAATCAGTCACTTCAACAATCTTTGATGGTTATATGGGTATCCAAAGTACAAACGAGATGGATGTTTGTTGTCCCAACCATTCATTCTTAATTAGTCCCAATACCGAGAAGGGGTAATTTATAATATAACAAAGTTTTCGTGTTGTTGATTCCGTAGAGTAGTGCTTCTTCCTCTATGCCGCCCATTGGTACTAGTGGCGTAGTATTGACCCGCAATCCAGAACCTATAGGTGTAACCTTTCGCTCAATACTAAAATCGATAATTAAAGCATCTGAAGCCGTATCAATCGAGGATACACGACAGAAGGAATTGTTCCATCTTTAAACTTCACCTTCACCAAGCGTTGGTTTAAAACCAATTTGTTTCTTTCTATCGCGAACCACGCTTCTCTCTCAGATTAAGGTCTAAAAAAGCAAGAAAAAAAATCAAATCGCACCATCTCTGTAATAGGTAAATGCCTTTTTTTCCCCTGAAGTTGTCGGAATTATTCGTAATAAGATATTGGCTACAATTGAAGAAGTCTTATCAATAAAATTTCCATTTATCCGGGATCTAGGCATAATTAACAATCCATTCTATAATTCTTCTCATTTTCCCAAAGGAAAATTATCCGAATTGTACAGTAGTACGAAATATCATAAAAATAGACTAATTCTAAAAAAAGATGTGGATATTCCGCTCAAATTGTGCCCAAGGGGGGATGAGATATGAAATATTTGAATGAGATTGGATTTCCTACAAATTAAGTAGTATACTGATAAACGGAACTATTACGATTTTCTCTAAGTTGACTAACCAAGGACTTTATTTTACTATAGATTCTGGTAACTCGAAAAGTTTTGATTTGGTTATAATCAAAAGAGGAAAAATAAAGAATGGAATTATAATTCCATGATAAAATAGAGGAGAGTAACCATGACTCTTTTGTTTGCATAATGCATATGCGTTATACAATTAAAATATAAAAATCTATTAAGTAAATTGGTGTTGAGAAATATGAAATTTGAAAGGAATCTTTTATTCCTATGTAACCAGTAATGGGTCCTACCCGTACTGGAATAAATAATATGAATGACTCGCTATTCACTTCACTCGGTTTCTGGTCAATAATAAGATTATGATTATGTAGGAGAGATGGCCGAGTGGTTCAAGGCGTAGCATTGGAACTGCTATGTAGGCTTTTGTTTACCGAGGGTTCGAATCCCTCTCTTTCCGTTTCTATCGAGTCACCAACGTTACCGATCACAATGTATCAAATTCAAATAACAATTGATAGCATTATTCCAACAGTAAGTAAGAACTTTATTTGATTTGATAGAGATTCTCTATTCCTAATTACATTACTGTGGTACGTAAAATATAAATATGGGAAAAGCAAAAAAAAAATCCTACTGCCGATCCATTTGTGATACGTGAATAAGAAAAAAAATGTGGATCAAGGCTCTTAAATCTATATTCCTTCGACAAAAAAAGGGTATGGTATAAAGTCAAATTGTCTGAACCTTTCTTGTTATTTTCATTAGGTTCAAGTCTGACGGGAATAATATTCTACGACTAACAACTCATTTATTTTCAAACCAATCCACTTACTATCTATTATTTGATTTACTAATCCTTCATATTGGAATAAGTCAATAGTCAAATGTTTTGGCAATTCCTCCCGGAGCGATGAAGCAATATAATTTTGAATCAGAGATTTCGATCTTTGTTTATCCTTCGTAGTAATAATATCTCGGGGTTTGCAACGGTAACTTGGTATATCTACTAGACGACCATTAACTAAAATATGTCTATGGTTAACTAATTGTCTGGCTCCAGGAATGGTTGAAGCCATACCTAATCGAAAAAGGATGTTATCCAAACGCATCTCAAGTAGCTGTAGTAAAACCTGACCTGTTGACCCTTTGACTTTTCCAGCTATATGCACATATCTAAGTAATTGTCGTTCTGTTAGACCATAATGAAAACGCAATTTCTGTTTTTCTTCTAAACGAATACGATATTGCGATTTTTTCCCAGAACGCAATTGGTTTTTAAGATCACTTCCAGATCTAGGCCTTTTACTAGTTAATCCTGGTAAAGCCCCCAGACGGCGTATTTTTTTGAAACGAGGCCCTCGGTAACGAGACATAAAACTCCTTTTTTTTATTGAAAAATTTAAAGAAAAATCTAAATTAAGACTGAACTAAAGGATAAACAAAGCAAGGCTAAATCTACTGAAGTATACAATACTAAAGTAGAATGAAAATAGAATGAAATGCATTGTATCAATATCTATATTTTTTGTATATGATAGTAAGGAAGTTAAGTCTCTGTTTTATGATTTGTTCTGTATAGATCTAATTGCTCCATTCCAATCTATTTTTTATTCATAGTTGCAAGTTAACACGACATAATAGATCAGCGACCGATATTTGAAGAAAGGGGGGAGAAGATATTATCAATCATGAAAAAATAGATAGATAAAAGCCGGCTATCGGAATCGAACCGATGACCATCGCATTACAAATGCGATGCTCTAACCTCTGAGCTAAGCGGGCTCACATAGCAGAAATAGAAATAGTGAATAGGGAGTCCGGAAACTACCAGATTTAATATATTAGCTATTAATTTATTTTAATTAATATTTATTATTTATTTATTATTTTTAAAATTTTAATTCATAGTATTAATAATTACTTAATAATAATACTTAAAAATACATAATATTTCCATAATTATTACTTGATTAAGAATATAATATCAAATTTAATTTTGATATTATATTTTAGAAAAGTAATAAATTATTTCTTAGAACAGTTATACCAAATTATGCTAAGTAATTATTAATTATCTCTAATAAATTATATAATTTATTATATTATATAATATAATGATAGTGAATCCATTTTAAGATAAGAATTTAAAGATATTATTATTATAAAGATACAATTAAAATTATAATTAAGATATTCCTTTGTTGTCATTCAGATAAGATAGGGCGAAAAAAAAAAAAAAAAAAAATAAGTAATGAGTATCGATCCTTCCAGTATTACAAATTGCGCTTTTAAAGTCAAAATGAAGGGAGGAGAGATTATAGAGGTGGGATATATCTATTCATATTGAATTGGAGGCACATCAATGATAGAATCATGTCCGATTGGAACAAATAGGGTTCATTCAATACAATGGAAATGATAGAGAATGGCAAAAAAATAGTGGCATACACTTTTAGATATAAGAATCATTATCTAATAAATTCAATGCAATGATTTGATTCCAAGATAAATAAAATAAATAAAAGAATTGAATAGAATTACAACTGGATCCTGTCGCAAAAGGGGATATGGCGAAATCGGTAGACGCTACGGACTTGATTAAATTGAGCCTTGGTATGGAAACCTGCTAAGTGATAACTTCCAAATTCAGAGAAACCCCGGAATTAAAAATGGGCAATCCTGAGCCAAATCTTTATTTTGAGAAAAAGGGTTTAATTTATAGTTTTTATAATATAAAACTACAATAAAAAAAGATAGGTGCAGAGACTCAATGGAAGCTGTTCTAACGAATGAAGTTGATTACGTTGCGCTGGTAGCCGGAATCCTTCTATCAAAATTACGGAGAGGATGCCCACCCTATATACGTATATATACATACTGACATAGTAAACGATTGATTAATCGCGGCCCGAATCCATTATAATATATATATATATGAAAAATTTAAGAGTTATTGTAAATCTATTCCATATTCCAATCAAAGTTTAAGGAATAATCGAATATTCAGTGATCAAATTATTCATTCCAGAGTCTGTATAGATCTTTTTAAAAACTGATTATTCGGACGAGAATAAAGAGAGAGTCCCATTCTACGTGTCAATACCGACAACAATGAAATTTATAGTAAAAGGAAAATCCGTCGACTTTATAAGTCGTGAGGGTTCAAGTCCCTCTATCCCCAATAAAAGTCCATTTTAAGTACTAACTTAACTATACTTCCTAACTATTTTTTATCTTATCTTTTTTTAATCTAAGAAATTCAGGAGCTGGGTAAGATTTTTTTTTAATACTTTCTTAATTTTTTAGTCCCTTTAATTGACATAGATAAAGTGCTCTACTAGGATAATGCGCGAGAAAAGGTCGGGATAGCTCAGTTGGTAGAGCAGAGGACTGAAAATCCTCGTGTCACCAGTTCAAATCTGGTTCCTGACACGTAAATAATGTATCAAATAATTAGTCATACAAATTAATGGGATATATATTCATTAATAGCCTCAAGCATTATATATATGTATACCCAAATTCTATATCATCTAGGTATAATAGGGAGGGTATATGGATAGTGTATGGATATAGACCTCCATTTTTGAGATAGATAAAATATATATGGTAAAGAACAAAATGGGATTATGCTTTCTTTTATTTTTTGTTTGTTCATACCGTGCTTTCTCTCACCCAAATGTTAAGCCTTCATATATATCTAACATATATATCTAAAATTAATAAGTTAAAGGTGGTTAAAAAACTTAAAAGTCTAAAGGAGTTGAAGGATAGAAATAAACAGAATGTATTTCAAACACAGTACAAATAAAATCTGATCCTTTTGCATTTCTGAATTTTGTTTTCGTATTTTATTTTATATTTATTCTATTTTTGACTCCTACTTACCTACTTATACTTTATTTAACTTTTTTTTACTTCCTGAAATCCCTCTAAGTAATGTGCGCGGTACAAAGTTCATGTTACATGGTACAGAACTCTTTTGATTCATCCTATTCTATTGTTTTTGCTCATACAAAATGTATATCTTTCAAATTGGGGAATATCAATGAAGCATCTTTATTTAGCTTTTAGCCCATCCAGAATACGAATTAGAGTGCAGTTACTCTGTTTCAGATGAAACAGGACGTTAAAATATTCCTTAAATGAATTCTGGAGTCGTGTTATTATCGTATACATTAACATTAGTTTCTTGTCATTCAATGAGCATCTTGTATTTCATAGAAATTTGGAGTAATATAGTCCTTACGTAGGGGCCAGCCTATCCAACTTTCAGGCATCAAGATACGTTTAAGGCGTGGATGATTATTATAAGAGATTCCCAACATATCATATGATTCCCGTTCTTGAAAATCTGCACTTCTCCAAACCCAGAAAACAGACGGTATTCTAGGATTATTCCTTGGGACAAAGACTTTTAT